GCTTTGACTATAACCTCAGCTCTATTTATCGGCCTGAGCAAGATACGACTTATTTGAAATTAATTAAATGAACAATTCATACAAAAATCTTTCTGTGATAGTTCATATATTTTATAGTTCCTTATCGTATCAATTTCCAATTTTTGGTCATTGAGATTTAGAGTCAATACATATTACTATTTAAGCATAGATATTACCTCCCCTTCCCCCTCTCAAACAAATTGAAATGATTGAAGTTTCTCTATTTGGAATCGTCTTGGGTCTAATTCCTATTACTTTGGCTGGCTTATTTGTAACTGCATATTTACAATACAGACGTGGTGATCAGTTGGAACTTTGATTAATTAGCATCCCTTTTTTGATTGACCTCCTACTTCCTTTAATTCGCGGGAGGTCACAATTAGATTGGTTTCATTTTTTCGGTGGTAATTTTCGACCTAGCGTGACTAACAAGAACACAGAATCACGCTCTGTAGGATTTGAACCTACGACATCGGGTTTTGGAGACCCACGTTCTACCGAACTGAACTAAGAGCGCTTTATTATCACAAAGAATATTTTGTAACTCCAATACGTCTTGGATATATACTATCATAAAATTAAAGATTTTTTATGTATATCCAATTTTCTTTTAATTGATCTCCCCCGTTACTGTTCAGAAGATAAGTAATAGGTAGGGATGACAGGATTCGAACCCGTGACATTTTGTACCCAAAACAAACGCGCTACCAAGCTGCGCTACATCCCTTTCAATTGGTCTACAGTGTCATTGTAGAGAATCCCTGTTTTCTTTTCCATATTTTTATTTCTTCCATTGATATAGACAAATATCTTGTCATTTCTTCTTTTTGGTTTCATATAACATATAATTATATTAAAAATAGTAAAGGACTTCTATTCTATTTCTATTATATTAAAGTATGAAATAAATATGAGACCCTGTAAAAAAACGACTATTTTTCGAGAATTTCTGGCCTAAAGTGGCATATTTGTTTCTTTTAAGATTAAAAAAAGTATGATCTATTTTGTACATTTCAAATTGTACATTTCAACTTGAATTAGGGATTCCGCGTACAAATAGAAGCGTCCAGTCATTAAGTACATATACACATCGGGTTATATATGTATTACCATTATGTATTAGAAATAATAAAGAAGGAGGAGAATTTAAAATGCGAGATCTAAAAACATATCTCTCCGTGGCACCGGTAGTAAGTACTCTATGGTTCGGATCTTTAGCAGGTTTATTGATAGAGATCAATCGTTTTTTTCCAGATGCGTTGATATTCCCCTTTTTTTAATTCTCGTTATTGATATGGTAGGGGGGGAAGAGGATTAGAGATAGAATAAAATATCTGTAACTAATCCCTTCCCTTCTTTTTTTTTTTTTCTAACGTATATTCGAAAAAAAAAACAAAAAAGGGATTTCCCCTCGGTGAAACTAGTAACTCGGGCCAGGCTCAAATAAAAATAAAATTAATAAAAAATAGAGTGAAATGTGATGGTTAGGGCAACAATATCATACAAGATACTTAAATAAAAATGAAATGCTGTTCGGCAATTTAAAATGCTAAATCTAGTAATATAGCTAGAAATCATTATATTACTTATTTATTAATATATTGTTATTATTTATATTGATTTATATTGATTTATTGCAACGAAATCTTTCTTTCATAATTAGCATAATTAGATTGCGAGTTACCTATTTTTTTTGTTCCTTTCTTCTTCCTCATTTCGGATCGGAAAATTAAAGAATTGAATGAATCAAAAACCAAAGGAGGCTTATGGCCAAGGGTAAAGATGTCCGAGTAACGGTGATTTTGGAATGTACCAGTTGTGTTCGAAATCGTGTTAATAAGGATAAGGAATCTACGGGCATTTCCAGATATATTACTCAAAAGAATCGACATAATACGCCTAGTCGATTGGAATTGAAAAAATTCTGTCCCTATTGTTACAAACATACGATTCACGGGGAGATAAAGAAATAGATCGAACCAGGCGCTCGTGTGTCAGTCTTCCGTTCCAAGGAAGATCAAAAATGACATAGACATATTAGATATATCTAATATATAACAATATATAATATATATTAATTTAAATATAAATAAACCAAATCCTATTTCGATCAGATCAACCGTGATGGAGAATTAAGAAATAGGATTAGGGTCTTTTCTTTAGGATAAGGAATAAACAAACCATGGATAAATCCAAGCGAATCTTTCTGAAATCCAAGCGATCTTTTCGTAGGCGTTTGCCTCCGATCCAATCGGGGGATCGAATTGATTATAGAAACATGAGTTTAATTAGTCGATTTATTAGCGAACAAGGAAAAATATTATCTAGGCGGGTGAATCGATTGACCTTAAAACAACAACGATTAATTACTATTGCTATAAAACAAGCTCGTATTTTATCTCCGTTACCTTTTCTTAATAACGAGAAACAATTTGAAAGAAGCGAGTCAACCGCTAGAACTCCCGGTCTTAGAACCAGAAAAAAGTAGGCTGACTCTTGAATTGAATCAAAAAAATTCCAATCCAAATTCAAATGCGTATTGACGCTTTTTTTCTAAAAATAGGAAATCCGGATTTGATTGTCGTTTGAAAAAAAAAAAAAAAAATAGGGGAAGAATAAGAAATATTTTTTATTAAACGTGTTTCTTCATTTTCATTTTGACGACGTTTTCATATTTTATCATACTAATTTCTACTCTACCTTCCCAGAGTTCATTTTCCAGGGAACTCCATTTCAACCATTCCAACGGATTCCTTTCACTCTCTTTATTTTATGATCTCATTGGAAATCATATAAAGACAACTCTTATTTAATATAGCTATTTGTGCAAGTATTTTACGATTAAGAAGCAACTTTTTCTTGTACAGATTGTGTATTAATTTACTATAACTAAAGTATACTTTATTGTCTCGAATTACTGCATTTATACGAGTGATCCACAAGCGACGAAAATCTCTCTTTTGTTTACCCCTATCCCGATGAGCCGAAACCAAAGCTCTTATTTTCTGTTGAGTAATAGTCCGAGTAAGTCTTGAATGAGCCCCTCGAAAAGTTGATGCAAATAAACGGATTTTTGTTCTACGTCTTCGAGCTATATACCCTCGTTTAATTCTGGTCATTGAATAAATGAAACTTTGATGAATAACTAATTGATTTCCTTTCTTTCAGTTATTCCCTTACCGTGTCCTAGTCTATTAATAACAAAACGGATTCTTCCAATGTATAAAATAAAAATTCCAATGGCTTTTGCTACTCTAACCTTCCCGACCACGATTTTTTTTAGGCATTTCGCCTAGAAATAAAATAGAAATCAAAATTGTATTGATACTAGGTATCAAAAACGCATAGTAAATAAAAAGTAATAAATAAAAATAGATTCTAGTGGGTTCCATCGTTTCTATGGTTACTTCTTAAACGGCGAGGTCCTCTCTATACACCGGAGCCCTTCCTTCATTTAATCAATGTTATTGTTAACTTGTACAGTTCACATTCTTTGGCTCTACCCAAAATTATCTAGTACTAGGTCTTTCACAACAAGATCTATTTATACAGTAACGGTATTTAATTATGAAGATTTGCTGAGTAGCTGACCCTGTTAGTCCGTTCTTGTAAGAATAAGGCCTAAAATTTTGACCTTTAAAAATACGATTTCCCCTGCTTAATGAATACCATTTGCTATCAATGGGGAATCCTGTCTCATCTTAAATTTTAAATTGAGGTGATTGGATTTGCACCAACGGTAACCATACATTTGATACCCCAATCGAAGGATAGATCTTTTTTTTTTTTTTATTGAATATTCAATGGAGTTCGTTCATTCTACCCTACTCACTGGTACGGATCGGTGATACTGGATCAATTGTTTTCTTTCTTTTATCCTAGTCCACGGTCTGAACGAGTCGCACATACACCCTAGTACATGTTCCTCGTCGCTGAGGACATCCTCCAAGAGCGGGGGATTTCGTGACATTTCTGATTGGCTGTCTTGTGTTTCTAATAAGTTGTTTAATAGTTGGCATGTTGAATCATATATATAATGGGCTGGTTTAGATCGATCTTAACCGGATGCTTAGGAATTCTTTATTCTTTTTTTTCTATATTTTTCATTTCTATATTAAGAAATTTAGAAATAGAATAGTAAATCCGGTAAGAAGATAAAATACCAAATCACGAATTCGTGTGAAATCCTTGTTCTTTTTCTTTTTTATTCAGTCGCTACAAGATCAACAATTCCATGAGCTTGGGCTTCTGTTGCTGACATAAAAACATCTCTTTCCAAATCTTCGGATACAACCCATAAGGGTTTGCCTGTCCTTTGTGCATAAACCCTTGTGATGGTTTCGCGCAGCTTCAGCAGCTCTTCCGCTTCCAGGACAAATTCTCCCGTCTGTGCCTCATAAAAAGAACTAGCAGGTTGATGGATCATTACCCTGATGATATAATATATGATATAACATAAAAAATGTTTCTTCTATCTCGCATGATGAAAGTGAAAGGTGGGTAGATAAAGACTAATCAAAAAAGATATAATTGAACAACCGTACAGGCATCTTTTGCGCATTGCATACGGCTCTATAATGGAATTTACTTTTTTTTACCTTACCTTACTTACATTGAATAAATAGAAAATAAATGATAGGGTCTATCAGACTCAGGTTGGTAAATGATCCAATAACCACCCTTCCTTTTGTAGTAGTTCAAAAATACTATAAAAATACTATGATGGTTCCGTTGCTTTATATATTTATTTCGTCTGTTATTTAGCAATCCCAAAGTTTCTTTTTTTCAAATACAAAAACAAGATTTATTTTTATATTCTTTCATAACCTAAATATTGTTAGCCCCCTGGTGTGAAAACAAAAAAGTTTGTGACGCTAAAATAGGCCTCCCGACAGATTGACTAAAATCGAAAATGCCCTTTTATCTCATACTACTCTTTCGATACGTAATCTAAGGGTTTAAATAAAAAATTTTTCATATCGAATTCGAAGTGCCATGCTATTATTACTTAATATTCATATAGAGCGAAGGCATAGTTTTCTTTTTTCTCTCAAATCAAATAAAAAACTCATTGGCGCCGAGCGTGAGGGAATGCTAGACGTTTGGTAATTTCCCCCCCGACAAGAATAAAAGATCCCATCGAAGCGGCTAATCCCATGCATATTGTCTGTATATCTGGTCGCACAAATTGCATAGTATCATAAATAGCTACTCCGGGTATTACCCACCCGCCAGGAGAGTTTATAAACAAATACAGATCTTTGGTATCATCCTCTATGCTGAGATATACCATAAGACCAATAAGTTGATTCGAGATCTCGCTATCAACCCCTTGGCCTAAAAAAAGTAATCTTTCTCGATAAAGTCGGTTGATTGGGATAAAATGGTATCCCTTAGAAACCGTACATGCACCTTTTGATGCATACGGTTCAACAAAAATCATGAAAAAAAGGAATCAATGTGTAGATTCTAGCTTTTTTTTCATAACAGGGTTTTTAACTTATAAAAAAATTTATAAAATAAAATGGACTTTTCTTTCATTTTTCAAGAAAGGTGCGTTTTGGCCTGTTTTGTTTATCTAAAAAAAATTGCTAAGCTTATCTGACTAACTTCTCATTGATGTATTGTTTCATCGAGATACAATTTAAATCGCGATGTAATTTTCTTGTTCCTGACTGGGCTTCTTCAATTTTTTTAGGTTTATGCTCTACTCCGAGTAAAGATCCGCCCGATTTGGATTTGTACATATAGGACAAATGCCCCAATACCACGTCCTTTTGCTACGACTTCCCTATTTTTTTTTTCTAAACGGAGCCTGGATACTTTATTTAATTGGTCTAACCAAGCCAACCATAAATTATTATAATTGATAATATTAATCCGTATACCCTCCCTAAAAAATGTGCACTTCACGCTCCAAATTTTTGATAATTAAATCAATCTTTCTCGGGCGAAAGAGGGGATATCTCGATCGGGGAAGAGAACGGGGAAATCCCGTATGCCCAATATATCTGACAAGTCGCACTATACGTCAATCCACAATGCATCTTCCTCTCCAGGACTTCGAAAGGGTACTCTTGGAACACCAATAGGCATTAAATAAAAGAAAAATTAAGTACTATATCTCACTTTGATGTGAAAGCGTAACGGTGGGTTTAGTGACCTAATACTATTGATTTTATTATCCTATTTTATCCCTAGATTGACTAAGTTCATAAAAAAAGAAGACAAAATGAATAAAGGGGAATTCTTACAAATGAGTCCTTTGAATGATGAACAAATATATATACATTCACGCATATAAAATGGTATCAACCCCTTACCATTGCGTATTGTTACTTATCGGGTATAGAATAGATCTGCTTCTTTTTGTTCCTACGAACAAAAAAGTTTCATTCTTACTAAAAGTAATTATTACGAAAAGCATCAAACAAATATTAATCCTTTCCCCGAGAGAATCCCCTAAAAAGGGGTCCGTAGCATAGCTTTTTCCAATGCAATAAAGTTACATTGTATCTATTTTTCGTTGATAAAGGGGTATTTCCATGGGTTTGCCTTGGTATCGTGTTCATACCGTCGTATTGAATGATCCGGGTCGTTTGATTGCTGTCCATATAATGCATACAGCTCTGGTTGCTGGTTGGGCCGGTTCGATGGCTCTATACGAATTAGCCGTTTTTGATCCCTCTGATCCTGTTCTTGATCCAATGTGGAGACAGGGTATGTTCGTTATACCCTTCATGACTCGTTTAGGAATAACGAATTCGTGGGGCGGTTGGAGTATCACAGGGGGGACTGTAACGAATCCGGGTATTTGGAGTTACGAAGGTGTGGCTGGGGCACATATTGTGTTTTCTGGCTTGTGTTTTTTGGCAGCTATCTGGCATTGGGTGTATTGGGATCTAGAAATATTTACTGATGAACGTACAGGAAAACCCTCTTTGGATTTGCCTAAGATTTTTGGAATTCATTTATTTCTCTCAGGGGTGGCTTGCTTTGGTTTTGGTGCATTTCATGTAACAGGATTGTATGGTCCTGGAATATGGGTGTCCGATCCTTATGGACTAACCGGAAGGGTACAGGCCGTAAATCCAGCGTGGGGTGTGGAGGGTTTTGATCCTTTTGTTCCGGGAGGAATAGCTTCTCATCATATTGCAGCAGGGACCTTAGGCATATTGGCAGGTCTATTTCATCTTAGTGTTCGTCCACCCCAACGCCTATACAAAGGATTACGTATGGGAAATATTGAAACCGTCCTTTCCAGTAGTATTGCTGCTGTCTTTTTTGCAGCTTTTGTAGTTGCTGGAACTATGTGGTATGGTTCAGCAACTACCCCGATTGAATTGTTTGGTCCGACGCGCTATCAATGGGATCAAGGATACTTCCAACAAGAAATATATCGAAGAATTGGTGCTGGCTTAGCCGAAAATCAAAGTTTATCCGAAGCTTGGTCTAAAATTCCTGAAAAACTAGCTTTTTATGATTACATCGGCAATAACCCGGCAAAAGGGGGATTATTCAGAGCGGGCTCAATGGACAACGGGGATGGAATAGCTGTTGGGTGGTTAGGACATCCTATCTTTAGAGATAAAGAGGGGCATGAACTTTTTGTACGTCGTATGCCGACGTTTTTTGAAACATTTCCAGTTGTTTTGGTCGACGGGGACGGAATTGTTAGAGCCGATGTTCCTTTTAGAAGGGCAGAATCAAAATATAGTGTCGAACAGGTAGGTGTAACTGTTGAGTTCTATGGCGGCGAACTGAATGGGGTCAGTTATAGTGACCCTGCTACTGTGAAAAAATATGCTAGACGTGCTCAATTGGGTGAAATTTTTGAATTAGACCGTGCTACTTTGAAATCCGATGGTGTTTTTCGTAGCAGTCCAAGGGGTTGGTTTACTTTTGGGCATGCTTCGTTTGCTTTGCTCTTCTTCTTCGGACACATTTGGCATGGTGCTAGAACCCTGTTTAGAGATGTTTTTGCTGGTATTGATCCAGATTTAGATGCTCAAGTGGAATTTGGGGCATTCCAAAAACTTGGAGATCCAACTACAAGAAGACAGGTAGTTTGATACATATTGTTTTGTTCCTTTTCGTTTTTATTTTATTTGACTGACTATAGGGTTGGGGTACCGGATAAATCTTGATTTGAGATTTGACTCGCTGCCTTTTCTTTGACTTTTGTTCTTTCTTTATCCGGGAGACGGTCCAAAATAAACAGCTATGGAAGCTATAATTGTAAACCACGATCGAATCTATGGAAGCATTGGTTTATACATTCCTTTTAGTCTCAACTCTAGGAATAATTTTTTTCGCTATCTTTTTTCGCGAACCGCCTAAAGTTCCAACTAAAAAGTAAAAAGGCGAAATGATTTGTCATTATCTCAATTGAAAGTAATGATCCTCCCACTATTGGGAGGATCATTACTTCGACTAGTCCCCGTGTTCCTCGAATGGATCTCTTAGTTGTTGAGAGGGTTGCCCAAACGCAGTATATAAGGCGTACCCGGTAAAACTTACAAGTAACCCAGATAAAAAGATGGCAACTAGGGTTGCTGTTTCCATTATTATATAGTTTTAAGACATTATGTAGTTTTAAGACCACAATGGATCTATGATAAGATCATTTATTTACAACGGAATGGTATACAAAGTCAACAGATCTTAATGAATAAAAAATATTATGGCTACACAAACCGTTGAGGGTAGTTCTAGATCTGGCCGCCCCAAACGAACTAATGCCGGGAGTTTATTGAAACCATTGAATTCAGAATATGGTAAAGTAGCTCCTGGTTGGGGAACTACTCCTTTGATGGGTCTCGCAATGGCTCTATTTGCAGTATTTCTATCTATTATTTTGGAGATTTATAATTCTTCCATTTTACTGGATGGAATTTCAATGAATTAGATTTACAAGAACCATTAACTAGCTTTTTCAATACAAAGTGAAGCGTTTAGTTTTCTGATTTTTATCCGAGTCTATTTTGGTAGTTCGACCGTGGAATTTCTTTTTTTTCTGTATTTCCGGAATATGAGTGTGTGACTTGTTATAATTGATCCTATGGCTAGTACAGAGAATAGATCTGTCATCTTGATAGAGATGCTTTTACTTCGTCGGATATTCATTTTAGTATCTGGAGCACGGAATATATGAAATAGATTACATATGAAATAGATTACAAAGTATTAGAACTATGATTCATACTTAATAGTCAGACCTCGTGACCGGACTTCAAAAAAAATTTTAAAGAGTTAGAAGTTATAAATAGAAAGATTTTTTTTCTTTCAAACTTCCGTTTAGGCTTGTTTTGATCAAAGGACAAAGATTTCTTTTGATTTTTCGTCATTAGATCTAGTCATTGAATAAGTGATGATCCAACGGTTCTTACTCGGGGAATTTTGGGACTTAGTTTGATAAGGTTTTATTGAATCGTCGTGGTTCTAGTATGAATCTGAGGTTTTAATCGATTTATAGGGTCTTAACAAGAGAATTCCTATCAATAAAATCAATAAAAAAACAGCAGTAAAGCCGCATTACACATAAATAACAACAAAGAAAATAGGTAAATAGAAGATTCAAGAGGCCTAGAATGATCAATATAGAGACGAATGAGCCGACTTGATTTTTTGGCATTATAACCACAAAGAATAGTTTTCGGGTTTTTTATTCTTTCATATCTTAAGAAAAAATGGAATCATAGAATTAATAAATTTAAAACTTTCTATTCCACACATCCGTTAGAACTATAGTATTGGGGTGTTTCTGTTTGAGCCGTACGAGATGAAATTTTCATATACGGTTCTTGGGGGGGGGGTCTCCTTGATTTACCTATCTCAATAAAATCTATGATTGGTTCGAAGAACGTCTTGAGATTCAGGCAATTGCAGATGATATAACTAGTAAATATGTTCCTCCTCACGTCAACATATTTTATTGTCTAGGAGGAATTACGCTTACTTGTTTTTTAGTACAAGTAGC